GTTGGGTGGCTGAGGTGATAAGGCGATAGGTTGTAAACCTATAAACGAACAGAATTAGGTTCCCCAATCACAGTTACAAAATTTAGCTATAGATATAGTTTTGGAGCAGGCTTTGTAGTGGAAAGTAAAGACGCTAGACTGCAATTCTGGAGATGTAATGTTATTACCTTAGCTTAAGGTTTAAGAGATTGAAGACTCTTATAAGAAACTTTGAAGGCTGCTAGTTTATTTAACTTAAAACCTTAGTATAGGAAGAGAGTTAAGAACGGGTACAAGATTGGTGAAAAATTGACGAGTACTGTTGTTAATAAGATCGAAGAAGAAACTGAAGTAAGTCTAGTTTTCGTTTTGGGGTGCGCAAGGACTATAGAAGAGATGGCCACCCGTAAGTAAAAAAATAGTGTTAAGAGAGCCCTTATTAAAAGTACCGACAATCAAATGATTGAATTGGACAGAACAAATTGTTGAATAACAAGTCACTTTGGGAAAAACCCAGTGAGAGGTGGTAACCCACCTAGAGAGAGTAAAGATAGGAACAATCCTAATGTGAGGGACTTCGAGTGGGTGTTGAATGATAGTAGTTGGTTGAGATGGAAGACTTGGTAAGAGTGCATAATTAACATAATTGACAAAGATACCACCGCGTATATTAAAAAATAAATCATTCATAGTTGTTCATTGAACATGATGGCAGCCAATATCCAAGCTATGTGTCTAATTGATGAATAAGCCAAGATTTTCCGCGTTAGGGTTTGATTAAGTCCTGCGATAGCACCTGCAATTGCAGAAGAAATAGAGGCAATTATTAAAATAAAAGATGAAGATTCAGATTGAACTACGGTTAGCAGTAGTATGGGCGCAATTTTCTGAACTGTGGTAATTAAGATACACTGAGGTCAGGGAATTCCTTGAACCACGGGGGGAAACCAAAAGTGGAAAGGAGCTGCTCCTATTTTAAGAAGTAGAGCTAGAGTAGTAATAGTTGCTGTTCTATTTTGTAAGTAAAGCCCTAGAGGCCCTGCTGCTACGATTAGTACGGAGCCCAGAGCCTGAACTAAGAAGTATTTTAGGGCAGCTTCTGTTGAGTATATGTCAGACTTGGTAGTAGCTAAAAGGGGAATAAAAGAGAGCAAATTGAGCTCTAACCCAATTCAAGCTGTGAACCAGGAAGAGGCTGAAAAAGTTATAACAATTCCTATTAGTAAAGTTGAAAGAAAGAATATTTCAGAGGGTCGAAGGGCTCAAATTAAAAAGAGAAGAGGTCTTCATAGACGGGTTATGAGCCCATAAGCTTTAACTTTAGCTTATCTTTTTGGTTATACAATTTAGTGTAGAGGCACGTGAAGTTTTGATCTTTAAAGAATTGGTGCAATTCCATTATTTGTAGAGGAGTGGATAATAGTGGCGAGCAGGCTCGCATGTTCCGCCCTATCAAGACGGCCTTTTTGATCAAGCACACTATTGCTATGTCACTAATAGTTCCGGCTTACTAATAATTACGAGATTTAATCTTGTACTTATTTTAGAGTAAAATATTCGTGGAGAGGGTTAACTGGTTTCCAAGGTTTTTAATATAATTAAATAAATTTAATATTTGCATATTTTTGATAATAAGTTCTCTATTTATAAGTCTATATAGTAATTAGAATTTCTTGCTAACAATCTATTATTATTGTGAGTATTTTAGGAGTTCTTCTTACCATCGGGGAATAAGAAGAACTCGAGAATACTCACAATAATAGTTAGAGGTCTTCTAAATAAAGAACCTTTTATTATCAGTTATTTGATTTAATGGTAATTAAAGATAAATAAAGAATATATTTAATTCAAGATATTAAAATAATATAAAGGTATATAATCAAGTGACTTGATTATAATACAGTTGCTTGATTTTAAATCAAAATAGAATTTACCGCAAAGTACTGAAAGTAATGCTTGATCATTCGAGGGATATTTAAACTTTTTACCAGAAATAGTCTTAGATATTGAGTGGAAAACTTCTCTGGGAAGTAGGGTTCTCTTTCTTGTTCCCTGTTGGAAACAAATCTTCTTTTAGAAAAATTGTTGGAGTTTCTTCTGAAATTAGTTTAAGATATATTTCTTAAACCCTATGTGTATCAGCCGGTTACGCTTTATCCTGGGATAAGTTTAATTCTTGTTTATGTTTTCTACTGTTTGCAAGCATTCTATGAGAGTTGTTGCGCGAATTGTTTGTAAGTTAATCTTTGTCATTTAGTTCTCAGTGTAGAAAATTGGGTTATTAATTCATGTTTAAATTAGCTATGTAGGAAGTACAGGTTAAATTTGTGCCAGCAGCCGCGGTTAGACTGGAAGTATAAGTAGAAAAATTTGAGTAAACAGTTAAAGTACCATTCATATTGAATTTATATTCGTAAGTTTAGGGTGAAATTTTTCTTTTAATATTAAAGTTCAAATGAATCTTTTTTAAGACTGTGAAGACTTAGGTACAAAATAGGATTAGATACCCTAGTATGCTTAGTTAGAAATTATAATGCTTGATTAGTAAACAGTTATGTTCTCGAAATTTAAAGAATTTGGCGGCTCCCCAGTCCAGTTAGAGGAACCTGTCCTGTAAACGATGAACCACGAATTATCTTACTTTTTCTTGCCTATTGCAATTAGTATACCGTCATTATTAGATAATCTTTAAATAGACTTGTCTAAATAAACTTTACTTTTAGAATATTAGATCAGGGTGCTGTCGATGAAAAAGAAGAGATGGGTTACAATAATACTTAGTTATATGGACGGTAAAGTGAAATCTTTACCTGAAGGTGGATTTAATAGTAGGGGTAGGTGTAGTGAGATACCCCGATAGTGGTTCTGAGGAGTGTACAAATCGCCCGTCGCTCTCACTATCAAGGTGAGATAAGTCGTAACAAGGTAGGTGTGCCGGAAGGTGTACCTAGGAGTAATATGAGCTGTAGTTTAATTATAAGCATTCCGTTTACGTTGGAAAGATCACTAAGTGTTGGTGTAGCTTAATCATTTACGTGTGGTAGTCGTTAGTTTCTTGCCTTTATTTGTGGAGAATCGATATTTTAAGTAAAAAATTGAACCTTGTGAGGATAAGTAAAATAATGAAAGTTTATTATTGGGTTATAGTTAAGTTTGTACTGGGTAGGATAGTTATTTAAATCGATATAAAGAAAATCTTAAGATTTGTACCTTTTGTATCAGGGACAATCAAAATGCTTAATTTATTAATTAAGATCTCGAAGCGGAATGAGCGAGCAAGCTATAAATGTTTATGTGGAATAATGAAATTATTAATAGCTTGTTAGTGATGAAACGTCAATCGACTTCTGTATATCTAGTTTTTCTTGAAAAAAATTTAATTTGACCTCCTATCAAAACCGGTGGGAGTTGGAGTTTAAGAGGGAAGAGCTTCTTAAAACTAAGACATAGCAAGTAAAATTATATTCTCTTCTATTTAGGCTTAAGATCAGCCATTTTTTTAAACCGTTCTAGATAATAAGGACTTGAATATTTATTTGTATTTTGTTTGTTATAGGGTAGAGAAAAATTGATTTTAACTTGTTTTGTTATGTTATAATGTTTGTATTAGTAAATTAATTTGTGAGTTGGTTATTTTAATTCTGTATTAAAATTTTTTGATTTATAGTTGATGAGTTAAAGAATTCGGCAAATATTACTTCTGCCTGTTTATCAAAAACATGTCTGTGCGATAGGTTGATGTGCAGTCTGGCCTGCCCCCTGAGAGTTTTAAAGGGCCGCGGTATTTGGACCGTGCTAAGGTAGCATAATAAATAGTCTCTTAATTGGAGTCTGGAATGAATGGTCGGACATGAAGTAAGCTGTTTTAATTTTTACGTTTGAATTTTACTTTTAAGTGAAAAGGCTTAAATTATATGGTGGGACGATAAGACCCTATAAAGCTTTACGTTTTATTCTTCAGTTGTGGGAGTTCAGGTTTCTTGTTCTTATTGAGTAGAGCGTTTCGTTGGGGCGACGGGAATATAAATAAGTAACTGTTTTTATTTGAAAAATACATTTTTATAGGTGAATTGATCCTTTTTAGAGATTATAAGATTTAAGTTACTTTAGGGATAACAGCGTAATTTATCTTGAGAGTTCATATCGACAGATGTAGTTGCGACCTCGATGTTGAATTAAAATGTCCCTAAGATGTAGCAGTTTTAGCGGTGGGTCTGTTCGACCTTTAAAATTTTACATGATTTGAGTTCAGACCGGCGTAAGCCAGGTTAGTTTCTATCTTTCATTTTATATTATGGTTATTTTAGTACGAAAGGAGAGAGTAGCCGAAAAAGTTTTTTTAGCAGATGATCGGTAATTACCTTGGCAGACGAATGGGTTAGATTTAGGATCTATTTATATAGTAAATTACTATAGGTAATAGTATAGACTTGTTAAAGCTTTATATGATTATACTTTTGAATAAAATTGTTGGTTATGTAGTTCTGATTATCTTCGTGCTAGTGGCAGTTGCCTTTGTAACTCTATTAGAACGTAAGGTCCTGGGGTATATCCAGATTCGTAAAGGTCCAAACGTGGTGGGGTATGGGGGGTTGCTTCAACCATTTGCAGATGCAGTGAAGTTGTTTACTAAAGAGCAGGCTTTTCCCACCCTCTCTAATTTTATCCCTTACTATCTCTCTCCTGTTTTTAGTCTATTTGTAGCTTTACTAGTGTGAGTGGTACTGCCTTATAATATAGGGTTAGTAAGATTTAATATGAGTGTTTTATTCTTCTTATGTTGCACTAGGTTGGGGGTTTATACGACAATAGGGGCAGGCTGGGCTTCTAATTCTAAATACTCTCTGTTAGGATGTCTACGAGCAGTCGCTCAGACAATTTCTTATGAAGTAAGGTTAGCTTTAATCTTACTAAGATTTTTACTACTAGTAGGGGGAGTGGATCTATCTTTGTTTACAGATTTTCAGCGGTATGTGGACTTCGTGGTTTTAAGGTTTCCTTTGGCCCTAGTGTGGTTCGCTTCTTGTTTAGCAGAGACCAACCGTACTCCTTTTGATTTTGCTGAAGGAGAGTCTGAGCTTGTATCTGGGTTTAACACAGAATACAGTGCAGGTGGGTTCGCTTTAATTTTCATAGCTGAGTATGCAAGGATTCTTTTCATGAGTGTTCTGTTCTCAATTATTTTCTTGGGTAGTGATCTTATTAGATTCTTTTTTTATCTTAAGACAATGTATATTGCTTTCTGTTTTATCTGAGTTCGTGGGACACTACCTCGATTTCGGTATGACAAGTTAATGTATTTAGCCTGAAAAAGATTTTTACCTGTAGCTTTAGATTATGTTATTTTCTTCTTTGGCATAAAGATCTTGTTTATGGTAATTTTAATATAATTGTATAGAAGTTAGGAAAGTTACTAAGGGGGTCGAACCCTTTTTTTGTGCTTTCAAAACACATACTTTCCTTAAAGATAAGTAACTCTAGTTTAGAAGTTTATCTCAAAGAATGAGAGTAATTGGGTTAATTAAATAATACGAAAAGTAGGCAACTGTTAAGATCTGTCCTGTTAAAATATAAGGGTCTTCTACAGGCCGTGCTCCAATTCAAGTTAATAAGATTACGATAGTTACTATGACTCAAAATATAATTTGATTAAGGGGGTAGAAGCCGAGTCTTCGGAATTTTGCTTTATGAGTGAAAGGGAGAATAAATAAAATAGCTACAGAGGCAGCCAGTGCAATAACTCCCCCTAATTTATTGGGGATAGATCGTAAAATTGCGTAGGCGAATAAGAAATATCATTCTGGCTGAATGTGAGCGGGTGTAACAAGAGGATTTGCAGGAATAAAGTTATCGGGGTCTCCCAATAGGTATGGATTTATAAGTGTAATTGCTACTAGAGCTATAAGTATAACTATAAACCCTACAATGTCTTTAAATGAGAAATAGGGGTGGAATGGGATTTTGTCTACTTGTGATGAGATTCCTAGGGGGTTATTAGATCCTGTTTGGTGTAGGAATAGAATGTGAACTATTGTAGCAGCTGCAATAGCAAATGGAAATAGGAAGTGGAATGTAAAAAACCGAGTTAAAGTGGCGTTGTCTACAGCGAAGCCTCCTCAAATTCATTGTACAAGGTCTGTCCCGATATAAGGAATTGCAAAAAAGAGATTAGTAATTACTGTAGCTCCTCAGAAGGATATCTGCCCTCAGGGTAAGACGTACCCTAAAAAAGCAATCGCTATGGTTAAGAACAGGATAACAACTCCTACTATTCATGTATGTATATATATGAAAGATCCGTAGTAGATCCCTCGCCCAATGTGCATATACAGGCAAATGAAAAAAAAAGAAGCTCCGTTGGCATGAAGGGTTCGTAGTAATCAGCCATAATTCACGTCTCGACAAATGTGAGCGACTCTCGAGAAGGCAAGGTCAATATTTGCTGTATAGTGTATGGCTAGAAAAAGTCCTGTGGCAATTTGGATAACTAGGCAGAGCCCTAGCAGGGACCCAAAATTTCACAGAATTGAAATGTTAGCCGGAGTGGGAAGATCTACTAGTGCTCCGTTAGCAATTTTGAATAGGGGGTGGGATTTACGTAGTGGTATTGACATTAGGTTGTTCGGAGTGGGCCGAAGTTGGTAGAGGCAATTTTTACGGCGACAATAAGAGTAAGAAGGAGGTACATAATGATAAAGAGTGTAAGATTTATCGATTGAGGGTTATATATGGGTCTCAGAGAAGTCGAAAAGTTATTTATAATCTGTCTAGGAAGTGTGAAAGATCTTTCAATAGACGGCAATTGGGGAGTCACCAAGGGATCAATAAGAAAAAAAACTACTCTAACTCTCGGTAAAATAACAAGCAAGACTATTAACTTTGAGGAAAATGAAAAGGGTTCGTTAGGAGCTAAGGAGGCAACGTAGATAAAAAGAACTAACATCGCTCCAAGAAAAATAAGAAAGAGGATATAAGAAAACCATGTAGTTTTAGCTAGTATTCTAGTTGTTCCACAGATAATAATAGTTTGAATTAGAAGTGTCACACCCAGGGCAAGAGGATGTGTAATTTGGGTAAATAAAATAGATAGTGAAATAACAATTATAGATCTTAAGTAGAGGGTAGAAATATCAGAAAATAGTTTAAGTAAAATTTTAGTTTTGGGAACTGAAGATGGGAGTTAACTTTCTTTTCTGATGGTTTGAGAGGTAAAGCCTCATTACCGGTTTACAAGACCAGCGTTTTGTTTTAAACTATCAAAGCTAATGGTAGCTCTTAGTATATCTGTTATAGTAGTTCCGATTGTTATATTGGTAAGGGGGGTCAGGTCTTTTGTTGGGCGTTCTAAGCATTTACTTAGGACTTTATTAAGGTTGGAGTATATTATACTTAGTGTGTTCCTGCTGATAGTGATATTAACCGGGTTTTTAGGAAGGGACGGCTATTTTGTATTATTTTTTTTAACGTTGGCTGCCTGTGAAGGTGCTTTAGGGTTAGCATTGTTAGTTTCCGTAGTTCGTACTCATGGCAATGACAATTTTAGAAGGTTTGTATCTTTAGAATGTTAAAGTTTGTTTTTTTTTCCTTACTGATAGGTTTTAGAGCTCAAAGGTGAGCGGTAGTGCAGAGTCTTTTGGCCATAGCGTCTTTTTTCTTTGGTCTCTTTTACGTGAGGGACTTTTTTTTAAGACACGTCGGTTTAGGGTTGGGGGTCGATTCCGTGGGTTATATTTTAATTTTACTGAGGTTTTGAATCATTACTTTAGTAGTTTTAAGTAGAAATAAGATTTTAGAAACTAAAGAGCACTCTTCCCTTTTCCTTTTAGTTAACATTGCTCTGCTGGTAAGTTTGATTCTTGCCTTTTCTAGACAAGATTATTTGCTCTTTTATATTTGTTTTGAAACTTCTTTGATTCCCACTTTAATTTTAATCTTGGGGTGAGGATATCAGCCGGAGCGTTTGCAAGCAGGCATTTATATACTTTTTTATACATTATTCGGTTCGTTACCTCTACTAGTTTCTTTAATCAGATTATATAAGGTCGGCGGAACACTTGTCTTTGGTCTAGTTCCTTTGGTAAGGGCTGGGGGAGTTGTTCCTTTTATCTGGTATATTTGTTCTATTTTTGCTTTCCTTGTTAAATTGCCTATATTTATAGTTCATTTGTGGTTACCTAAGGCACATGTAGAGGCCCCTGTTGCTGGTTCTATGATTTTAGCTGGTGTGTTATTAAAGTTGGGTGGGTACGGTTTGATACGTGTGTGTCCTATTTTTGTAGCTATTAGTATGAGTTGATCTTGGGTATGGATCACTTTAGGGGTAGTGGGTGGGACCATTGTAAGTATAATATGTCTGCGTCAGGCAGATATTAAGGCTTTAATTGCTTACTCCTCTGTAGCCCATATAGGAATAGTCTTATGTGGGTTTATACTTTTTAGATGATGAGGTCTAAAAGGAGCAGTTGCTGTGATGGTGGGACATGGGTTGTGTTCTTCTGGCTTATTTTGTCTGGCAAATATGGTCTATGAGCGCTTAGGAAGCCGTAGGTTAATAATTAGGAAGGGGTTGGTAAATTTTATACCTAGAATAACTTTATGGTGATTCTTATTGAGAATTGGTAACATGGCAGCACCGCCTACTATCAATCTTTTAGGAGAGATTAATCTAGTCATGAGAATTGTCTCGTGGTGCAAGTTGTCTGCACTACCTCTTGCCATTCTATGCTTCTTTAGAGCTGCTTACACTTTATTTATGTTTTCTATAAGGCAACATGGTAAGGTTTTTAGATCTCTGTTTTCCTGTTGTTCCGGGCAAGTACGTGAGTATTTAGCTTTAATATTACACTGGCTTCCCTTAAATGTTATAATTCTTAAGGGAAGGACTCTTATTGTTCCTTGTTGCTCAGATAGTTTAATAAAAATGCTGGTTTGTGAGACCAGAGATGCTAATATATAAGTTTTGAGCAGTGTTAGGGCATCCGTCTTTAATTTTCAGAAGAGTAGTATTTCTTATAACAGCTTCTATTAGATTTTTAGTCAGTTCTTTGACTATACTTGGTACGGAGTGTTCTTTTCATCTTGAGTGAGAAATCACAACAGTTAATTCTTGTTCACTGTGCATAACATTAACTTTGGATTGGATAGCAACGCTTTTTATATCATTTGTCACTTTTATTTCTACTATGGTCGTACATTACAGGGGAGGTTATATGAGAGATGACAAAAACATATCTCGTTTTATTTATCTAGTTTTAAGCTTTGTGGTATCAATGGGGTTTTTAGTTTTAAGGCCTAATCTGATTAGAATCTTACTTGGCTGGGATGGCTTAGGTCTAGTATCTTACGCGTTAGTGATTTATTACCAAAATGAAAAATCAGCAAATGCAGGTATGCTGACTGCATTGACCAATCGAATTGGGGATATCGCTATTTTTTTAAGAGCGGCTTTAATGTTTGAGTTGGGAGCCTGAACGATTGGTTTTTACTCTGAGGGTGATAGCATATCATCAATTAGTGGGTTAGTTTGTTTAGTCATTCTAGCTGGGATAACAAAGAGGGCTCAACTTCCATTTTCAGCGTGACTCCCCGCTGCAATAGCTGCTCCAACTCCTGTTTCTGCATTAGTCCACTCATCTACACTGGTTACTGCAGGCGTTTATTTGCTCATTCGGGTTAGACCTTCGTTGGGGGGAATCGAGCAGAGTGTTTTACTACTTCTAGCCAGTCTAACTATGTTCATGGCGGGAGCCGGAGCTAATTTTGAGACCGATTTGAAAAAGATTATTGCCTTGTCTACTTTAAGTCAACTTAGTGTGATGATGAGGGTTTTAGCTTTGGGCTATAGGACTCTTGCTTTCTTTCATTTATTAACTCATGCTTTATTTAAGGCTCTTTTGTTTATATGCGCTGGTTGCGTTATCCATGGGATGCAAGGAAACCAAGATATTCGGATGATAGGTGGTTTAGTGCGTATTATACCCATGAGAATTACTATGATGAATTTAGCAAATTTAGCTCTGTGCGGAATACCTTTTCTAGCTGGATTTTATTCTAAGGATTTGATTTTAGAAATTGCCTTTAGCAGCCCTTTAAATGAGGTTTGCTTTTGGTTACTGAGAGTATCTACTGGACTGACAGTCTCTTATAGATTTCGACTACTTTATTATACAGTGAGAGGTGATTATAATGCACCATCTTTAGGTATTGTGGGTGAAGAGGATAAAAAAATAGTATCTCCTATAATGTTTCTAGGGGCAGGTGCAGTAACCGGAGGGGCAGGCTTGCTCTGGTTAATTTTCCCCTCTCCTTCTATGATTTGTATTCCATTGGCTGTGAAAACTCTAGCTTTACACGCTCAGGATCTTGGGGGGACTATGGGTTATACTCTAAATCTTATGTCGTATAAATTTTCTACAACTTCTCCCGAGTCGGGGTACCATTCTACTAGTTTTGTGGGATCATCTTGGTTCGTGCCGTCTTTGTCAACACAAGGAGCTACGGGTTCTTTCTTGGGATTGGGATCTAAGTATAACCGAATCGGAGATAAAGGGTGGTTAGAGTCCTATGGAGCTCAGGGAGCCTATTATTTTTTTATAAATCCTTCTTTATACTCACAACTGGTTCAAGAGAATAGTATTAGTGCTTATATAATAACGTTTGTATTTTGATTACTTGCTTTAGTTTATTTATATTATAGCACTCAAGTAGCTTAGCATAGAGCACTACACTGAAGATGTAGGGGGGACGTTGTCGTCCTTGGGTGTTTTTAAAAGGAGTTTTACCTTTAGTTTTACAATGAAAATGTAATGTGTTTATTACACTATAAGAACATGAGTAAAAACGGAATTTAACCGCTTGAATGTGAAGTTAGAAGCTTTCATTCGGCCAACTTACTCCCTTAGTTAGAAATTATATTTCAATCCTATCATTAACAGTGATATGCCTCTTATTTGGCTTTAACTAAAGACTGAGGGTCTATTAATACCAAGCTTTAGGCCGAAACTAAATGCGATTTCGCTTCTCAATCAAAGTTAGCTTCTAAAGAAGCACTTTTTGAATGCAACCCAAATGTCATACTTGACTATAACTTTTACGGCGCTCATTCTAGGGCTCCTTGGTTTCATTCGTGGAATAGACCTAATAAAAGAATAATTAAAAAAAATACACCTGTGAAGATTCAAGATTTAATATTAGTAAAGTTTATAATCGGAGCTAGGGGAAGAATAAGCGTAATCTCTACGTCAAAGATTAGAAAAATAAGAGCAATCAAAAAAAACCGTAGGGAGAAGGGTAGTCGGGCTGATCTTTTTGGGTCAAATCCACACTCAAACGGAGATCTCTTTTCTCGGTCTAAGATGGTTTTTTTTGCTAGGATAGATGAGATGAATATAACTGCTGTAGCAATAATAAGAACAATAGTAGTGTTAGTTAAGACTAAAAGAATTATTTTTCCTGGAAAGACCAGACTTATTGATTGGAAGTCAATTATACTTTGTATATTAGAAAAATATATTATCCTCCTCATCAATAGATTGAAATATATAGGAAGAGTCACACTACATCAACAAAGTGCCAGTATCATGCAGCTGCTTCGAAGCCAAAATGATGTTTTGAGGAGAAGTGGCATATATACATTCGATATAGACATACTATGAGGAAAGTTGATCCAATAATGACATGAAGGCCATGGAACCCTGTGGCCACAAAAAATGTTGATCCATAGGCTGAATCAGCAATTGTAAAAGGGGCTTCATAATATTCTATTGCTTGAAGTGCTGTAAAGTAGACTCCCAAGATTACTGTTAATGTAAGACCTTGAAGTGCTTGTCTCAGTTTCGCTTCTATAATAGCGTGGTGTGCTCAAGTGACAGTAGCTCCTCTTGCTAGCAAGATGGCTGTATTTAGAAGGGGAATTTGAAAGGGGTTAAATGACTGAATTCCGGCAGGGGGTCAACACCTACCTACCTCGACAGTAGGGGATAGCCTTCTGTGGAAGAAAGCTCAAAAAAATGAAAAGAAAAACAGAACTTCGGATGTAATAAATAAAATTATACCTAATTGGAGACCAGTAACAACTCGAGTTGTGTGTAGCCCTTGATACGTACCCTCTCGGGTAATATCTCGTCATCATTGAATTATTGTGAGGGTCGTCGCAAGAAGTCCTAGGAGGAGGAGGTCTATGTTAAATTGATGGAATCACTTAACTAGTCCCGTAGTAATTATTATTGCTCTGATAGATCCTGTTAAAGGTCAAGGACTTATATCAACTAAATGATAGGTATGTTTGTGAGATGCCATTAGTTTACTTCTCTAGCGTAAAGCCTTCTTAATACTGCAAAAACATATGACTGAATAATGGCAACTGCCGATTCCAGGAGCAATAATAAAATCTGGGAGAACACTAAGATAGAGAGTAGTGATAGAGATAGAGACGGACCTGTGTTACCTAGTAAAGTTAGTAAGAGGTGCCCAGCAATTATGTTAGCTGCCAGTCGAACGGCCAATGTCCCTGGTCGGATTACATTTCTTACTGTTTCAATTAGTACCATGAAAGGTATGAGTGCTCCCGGAGTTCCTAGAGGGACCAGGTGAGCAAATATGTGCTGTGTATGGTTGACTCAACCAAAAATTATAAATGAGATTCATAGAGGTAGGGCTAGAGCTAGAGTTATAGCTAAGTGCCTCGTACTAGTAAATACGTACGGGAGTAGACCTAGGAAATTATTGAATACAATTAGGCTAAAAAGTCTAGCGAATATTAGAGTTCCACTTGAACTTATTGGGCCTAGAAGAACTTTAAATTCTTTATGGAGAGTTTGAGTAATTGTAGCTCATAAAATAGATCACCGGGAAGGTATAGCTCAAAATCTATAAGGAACAAATAATAGGCCTAGGGCGGTTGATGTTCAATTTAACGATAGGTTTATAACTCTAGATAGTGGGTCGAATCTTGAAAACAGATTTGTTATCATCTTCAGTTAAATTTATTTGGAACATGAGATGCGCAAGAGGCTTGGGAGGCTCTAGGGGTTCTAATGAAATAATTTAAAATTAGAAATAGCGTGTAGATAATTGTAAAAAAAATAAATAGATTTAATCAAAGTAAGGGGGCTATTTGTGGGATATAAAAATATTGATTTAGACAATTATTTAAGCTTGACAAGCTTACGTTATAAATTAACTAATTTTTAGTAAGGAAGTAACTGGGAGGCTCATTAGAAGCAGGCGGTGGTGCTATAATAGGTTTAAAAGACCTACACTTACTTTCAGTCATCTAATGACGGGCTTTTAGAGTTCAGAAATTCACGATAGGAAAGAGTTTGTTGTTGTTCTCTCAACTACGATTGGTATAAAACTGTGGTTTGCTCCACAAATCTCGGAGCATTGTCCGTAGAAAAGGCCAGGGCGGGTGATGGTAAATCTTAGCTGGTTAAGACGGCCGGGGATAGCGTCTGCCTTAACTCCTAGGGCTGGGACAGTTCAAGAGTGAATCACGTCTGTAGTTGAAATTAGAGCACGGATCTGAGTATTTATAGGGAGTATTGTTCGGTTATCTACATCTAATAGTCGAAATGAGCTATCAGTAAGTTCATCAGACGGAATTATATAAGAGTCAAATTTTGTTTGAATAAAATCGGAGTATTCGTATCTTCAATATCACTGGTGTCCCATGACTTTAACTGTAACCATAGGTTCGTTAACTTCATCTAGTAAGTAAAGCAAGTGAAGAGAAGGAAAGGCAATGAAAAGAAGGATAATTGCTGGGAACACTGTCCAAATAATTTCGATCGTTTGCCCCTCAACTAGAAAATAGTCTGTTAAGGTATTGAAGAACAAAGATATAAGTATATACCCTACTAGTGTAGTAATTAGGATAATAATGATTATTGCGTGATCGTGGAAAAGAATTAATTGTTCTATCAAGGGGGAAGCTCCGTCTTGAAATGTTAGCCTTGATCATCTTGCCATTTTTTTAAAAGAAATTAATTTTCCTATTAGGGGCTTAAACCCTATGCAATGATCTGCCATTTTAGAATTAATTAGCTACCTTAGGAATTTCAGTGAATCTGTGGTGAGCGGGAGGGGTTTCATGTTGTCATTCGATTGATGCTGGTAGAGATTGTGAGAATAGAATTGGCCGCTGCGCTGACAGGGCCTCTCATGTAATAATTACGAATCCTAAGACCGCTACCAGCGAGATTGTTGAACCAATTGAGGAAACAACGTTTCATGTTGTGTAAGCGTCAGGGTAGTCCGAATATCGACGGGGTATGCCGTTTAAGCCTAAGAAGTGTTGGGGGAAGAATGTAATATTTACCCCAATAAATATAACAAGGAAGTGAATTTTTAGTCATTTAGGTATTATAGAAACACCTGTGAAAAGGGGAAATCAGTGCGCAATCCCAGCAAAAATAGCGAAGACGGCTCCTATAGATAAGACATAGTGGAAGTGAGCTACAACATAGTAGGTGTCGTGGAGGATAATATCAATCGATGAGTTAGCTAATACTACGCCAGTGAGGCCTCCTACGGTGAACAGGAAGACGAACCCTAAGGCTCAAAGTAGTGAGGGTGCGTAGGTTAATTTATTACCATGGAAAGTACCTAGTCACCTAAAAATCTTGATTCCTGTAGGAACCGCAATAATTATAGTTGCTGATGTAAAGTACGCTCGTGTATCTACGTCCATTCCGACTGTAAATATGTGATGTGCTCATACTACAAATCCAAGCACCCCAATTGCTATTATAGCGTAAATCATCCCTAGTGTACCAAATGCTTCTTTTTTTCTAGATTCTTGAGTAATGATATGTGAAATTATACCAAATCCTGGTAGAATTAGAATATAAACTTCGGGGTGTCCAAAAAACCAAAATAAGTGTTGATATAGGATAGGATCACCTCCTCCAGCAGGGTCGAAGAAAGCTGAATTTAAATTACGGTCTACTAGTAGTATCGTGATAGCTCCGGCTAGAACTGGTAGAGAGAGTAAGAGAAGAACAGCAGTTAAAAAGACAGATCATACAAAAAGAGGCATACGATCTCTCAGTATACCCGCAGTTCGTATGTTAGCCACTGTAGATAAAAAGTTAGCTGCCCCTAAAATTGAAGAAATCCCTGCCAAGTGTAGAGAGAAAATCCCTAAGTCTACTGAAGCTCCAGCGTGAGCGATTCTGCCCGCCAAAGGAGGGTAGACTGTCCATCCTGTACCGACTCCACTTTCTACTACACCTCTTGATAGAAGGAGTGTGAGAGCAGGAGGTAAAAGTCAAAATCTCATGTTATTCATCCGAGGGAATGCTATATCTGGGGCACCTAATATAAGAGGAACTAGTCAGTTCCCGAACCCTCCAATCATAATTGGTATGACCATGAAGAAAATTATAATAAAAGCATGGGCAGTGACAATAACATTATAAATTTGATCATTCCCAATCAAATTACCTGGTTGTCCTAGTTCTGCTCGAATTAAAAGTCTTAGTGCAGTTCCTACTATTCCAGCTCAAGCTCCTAATATAAAATATAATGTACCAATATCTTTATGATTAGTTGACAATAGTCAACGTCGCAG